ACCATACATATTGATAGATAGAACTGCTTTTTATTTGCTGAATAGCCAGATTAGTTGAAAAAATCATGATTATACTTAACAATAAAATACTCGAAAAAGCCCACATACGACGGAGATTTTTTGTTGCTGTCGGAAAAAGAAGAAGTCCTACTCCTATTAACATAGGAACTGGAAGTGGAAGGAAAGGTATGATCCACGCATATTGATATGTCTGTTCCATAAAAAAAGTTTTTTAATTCTTAATTAATATTAATTGTTTCCGATTCACCGGATCTTACCTCTTTTTGAAAGGAGTCAATAAAAAAATAAAGATATGCACTAACTTAATAACTTAAATAGAAATAGAATTTTTGAATTTTTATTTCTTTTTATACTTATTCTTTAGAAGTTTCTGCTAAATACTTCAAATATTCAAATCAAGAAGTTACAATTGGTCAAATCATATGAAAAAAGCAGATTAATTACTAGTCTCCTTCGAACTTTCAAATTCAAGTTAAATTAGGCATATTTTTCGCGAATTTGACAAGTTACTAAAAAAAAGAATATTCTTTTTTTTTTTTTAGTAATAAAAATAGTTTATGTGATTTTCCCATATCTTTCACGCATCTTATGTATTCTTTTTGATTTTAGAATCAAAAATATTATCTAGAAAAGAAATACATAATGAATTGGCAAAGCGCAAATTTCTTTTGAACAATAGATGTCTTTCACATCCAGCTATACCAATGAGTAATCTCTTAATTTTTATTTAAATGGCAGTTCCAAAAAAACGTACTTCTGCATCAAAAAAGCGTATTCGTAAAAATTTTTGGAAAAGGAAGGGGTATTGGGCAGCGTTAAAAGCGTTTTCCTTAGGGAAATCTATTTCTACCGGGAATTCCAAAAGTTTTTTTGTGCAACAAACAAATAAAATAAGAAATAAAACATAACATGTTACAATAATCTGAATCGGCTTGACTCAAAAATTGACTCATTTCGTTTCGAAAATAAAATTCCCGCTTTCCATTCCCTGTTGAGTTAATCAATAGGAAATGGAATTTGTTTCGCTCTTAGAATTAGAATAAGGATTTTTCTCTTTACTGTACTGAATTCAAAAAAAAAAAAAAGAATCCTTTTTTTTGACAAAAAAACATAAGATATGTAATTGTCTTTTTAGTATATTTTCTCATTTCCAAGGTGGGGAGTATTATTTTCCCCATCAGCCTGTTTCTTACAATAATATAAACAATAATATACCTTTTTTCTCTAGATCCACGTTTTTTCTATAGAAAGGCGAGTCAAAAATCAAAATCATTGAAACTAATTGATTAAAATTCGAAACCTTTTTGTGCAACTTTCTTCTTTTTGGATTTTCTATGAATTCCTATATAGACTCCCATATATTTATTGCCATCAATCCACTCAAAAACACTTAACAAATTTTTTTGGATAAATATGTGTCAATTTTTACTGATCCAAAATTTTTTTGTTCATTGATAAAATGGATTTTTTGGTTTCGATGTTTGAAATCAAATAAATCAAAAACAGTTCATTAAAACAAAACAAAAATGTTTTTTTTTGGGGGGGGGTTCTATCCCTTAATTCATAGTTGGACTATCTAGTTTTCCAAGAGTTCAAGTCGAGGAGAGTCTAAAATACACACTAAAACTAAGACCCTAAATTCAAATAATGAACCTTCAAATACCTATTTGAACGAATTTTTATTCATCAATTTGAATCTTTCCTAAAAAATATTGCAACAATTTAATTCTTAAATCTAGACGATTGCTTATTCATAGGGTATTATGAATTCAAGACAAGCCGCTATGGTGAAATTGGTAGACACGCTGCTCTTAGGAAGCAGTGCTAGAGCATCTCGGTTCGAGTCCGAGTGGCGGCATGTCATCTCCTAAAAAAAGTAAATAGATCCTATAATGAATTCAATTTCCGATTTCCTTTTTATAATTATGGGACTCCTTAAAAAAAATTATGATATTTTCAACTTTAGAGCATATATTAACTCATATTTCTTTTTCGATTGTTTCAATTGTAATTACAATTCATTTCATAACTTTTTTAGTCGATGAAATCGTAAAACTATATGATTCATCCGAAAAGGGGATGATAATGACTTTTTCCTGTATAACAGGATTATTAGTTACTCGTTGGGTTTATTCGGGACATTTTCCACTAAGTGATTTATATGAATCATTAATCTTCCTTTCATGGAGTTTTTCCCTGATTCATATAGTCCCGTATTTCAAAAAAAATCAAAATCTTCTAAGCACAATAATTGGACCAAGTGCTATTTTTACCCAGGGTTTTGCTACTTCAGGTCTTTTAACTGAAATACACGAATCCAAAATATTAGTACCTGCTCTCCAATCCGAGTGGTTAATAATGCACGTAAGTATGATGATATTAGGCTATGCAGCTCTTTTATGTGGATCATTATTATCAGTATCACTTTTAGTCATTACAGTTAGAAAAAAGAGAAAGTTTTTTCCTACGAATAATCATT